CGTCGAAATAAGCAAGAATACTATTTCTACGTAAAATCCCATTTATGGGTATTTCAATCGAGATACCAGAACGGGGCATTAGTTCTTTCTCCCGTTCTTGATCATATTGGAATGGGATGATAAATCTATTTCTTCGCCTTTTCGCCAATAAATCAGAATTCTCGTGGATAATGGCAGTATATAGGAAATTCCAATGACCATTAGATATGATTCGATCAGGTCCTGAATAATCAAGAATCCCCTTCCCTTTTTTACTGGAAGGATCCGAACTAAACAATTTGTGTCTCACTCGATCATTAGTCACTGAGAGGTCAGAAATATATCTCGGTTCGACAGAAAGAGAATGAACATTCATTTGATCTTGATCCTTGTGGAGCGAAAAAGTGACTATACTGGATCTGCACGGACCTCCTGATAATATCCATAAATGACTTGTTTTTGGTAAGAGATGAACATTACCATATCTATATTCAGGCGCATGGTACACATCGGTACTCCAGTGCATTTCTCCCTCTGAGTCAGAATAAATATGTTTTCGAACCCTCTCTTTAAAATTGAAAGTGGATGTTCCAGCGCGAATCTCAGCAATCACTTGTTCTGACTCTACATATTGATCGTTTTGAACTAAAAGAAAACTTTTTGGTGGAATATTCACATTATGTAGAATATCCTGACTCTCAATAGTTACATACAGGTCTATATAGCATAGAAAAGCAGGATGTCCATGACGTGTACGTGTGGGATGAACCAAATCCTCATTGAATTTTATTTTTCCATTAGAAGGAGCTCGTACATGTTCTGCAGTACCACCTGTAAATACTCCACCGGTATGAAAAGTTCTTAATGTTAGTTGAGTCCCTGGTTCCCCAATTGATTGACCTGCAATAATACCTACTGCTTCTCCCAATTCGACCAGGTCGCCATGAGTGGGACTCCGACCATAACATAATCTACAGATCCAAGATGTACTCCTGCAAATAAAGGGGGTTCGAATATATATTGATTGTGCTCGAAAGGTTATGAATCGATTGACAAGTCCAATACCAATATCTTGATTTCGAGTGGCAATGCATCGTAGACCCATATATATATCGTCTGCTAATACACGACCAATTAGTGTTTGGATCAAAATTTTTTCCGTCATCCCATTTCGAGGACTCACGGAAATACCTCGGATAGTGCCACAATCTGTTCTACGCACAACAATGTGTTGAACTACTTCAACAAGTCTACGCGTGAGGTATCCAGCATCTGATGTTCGTACAGCAGTATCCACAACTCCTTTGCGGGCTCCGTAGCAGGAAATTATATATTCCGTTAAAGAAAGTCCTTCGCGTAAATTGCTTTGAATGGGTAAATCAATCATTTGTCCTTGGGGGTCCGACATTAATCCTCTCATACCTACTAATTGGTGTACCTGAGATGCATTTCCTCTAGCTCCCGAAAAGGACATTATATGGACTGGATTAGAAGGATCAGTCATCCTAAAATTAGGATGCATTTCTTGTCTCAAATATTCACTTGTAGCATACCATATCTCAATGGATTGACGCAATTTTTCTACCGCGTGTACATTCCCATAATGATGGTGCTTTTCTAAAATCAAACTTTGTTGTTCAGCATCTTGGACTAGCCATCCCTTAGAAGGTATTGTTAAAAGATCATCAATTCCTAATGAAATGGATGTAGCAGTGGCTTGCTGGAAACCCAGAGTCTTTACTTGATCCAGGATGTGCGATGTATATGCCATTCCGAAGTGATCTATTAATCTGCTAATAAGTCGTTTCATGGCAGTTGCATCTATCACTTTATTGTGAAAAACCAGATCGGCCCGTTCTGCCATAAGTACCTCCATATTCCGCTGAGTAGGATTCGACAATGGGTTTGAGTCAGTGATTTGAAGACTTCCTTTCCTCGATCTTGATTCACGTAGAAATTCAGGAATTATGATACCGGTTGAGCCGTAGAGAACCGAATTCCCACGGTATCATATCACATAATTACTTAGCTTAGGTATCGTATGAGTAGGCCCGACAAAACCCTTGTATGGCTTCTTCTATTTCTCGATAAAAAGAAATATGACCAACAGTTGTTCGAATGTATATACAAAGGATTTCTTTTTTTACACTTCTTACTATTAGATAGTGCCCATAAATCTCATGATAGGTACCCAAAGATTCATATTGAACTTCGATGGGAACTTCTCTTGAGGCAATGACACGTTGATCGAGTCGCCACCGGAGCCACAAAGGACTATCTAAATTGATTCGTTTCTGCCGATAAGCTCCAAGTGCATCATAGGAACTACAAAAATAGGGTTCTTTCTCTTTCGTATACTTATTATCGTCAACCGTTTCATTTTGATAGTTTATTCGATTACATGGATTATACCTATTTGAACAAATACCTCGACGATTCCCGATCGTTAATATATAGAGTCCAATAAGCATATCTTGAGTTGGTACGGAAATGGGATCTCCAATAGCTGGAGACAAGAGAT